ATTCTTTTTTTTTTACTTCAAGCTTTTGACTGAAAGAACAGAAAAAATAAAAAAAAAATATGATTCAACCTCAAACCCATTTGAATGTAGCCGATAACAGCGGAGCCCGCCAATTGATGTGTATTCGAATCATAGGAGCCAGTAATCGACGATATGCTTATATTGGTGACATTGTTGTTGCTGTAATCAAGGAAGCAGTACCCAATACGTCTTTAGAAAGATCAGAAGTGATCAGAGCTGTAATTGTACGTACTTGTAAAGAACTCAAACGTAACAACGGCATGATAATACAGTATGATGATAATGCTGCGGTTGTGATTGATCAAGAAGGAAATCCAAAAGGAACTAGAATTTTTGGCGCAATCCCCCGGGAATTGAGACAGTTAAATTTCACTAAAATAGTTTCATTAGCACCTGAGGTATTATAAGCCGAAACCATGATATAGATATATCATTTGTGAATGAAATAGATTACTTAATAGATTATGTCTTACACATATACCTTCTGTAGTAATTAATTCTATTAATTATTAAATAATTATTTAATTCTATTAGTAGTATATTATATATATGTATATATAATTTTATATAATATATATATAATTTTATATAATAAAAAAAAAATATTTTCATATTTCAATCTCATATTTGAAAATAAATATCAAATATTGAATATATATATTTTAAATAAAATTTCAGAAAAAAAAAAAGTAAAAAAAAAAGGAGCATGTTGATTATATCGAAAGGAAAGGGCAACATAGATTTTCCTTTATTATGGGTAAGGACACCATCGCTGACATAATAACCTCCATACGAAATGCTGACATGAATAGAAGAGGAACGGTTCAAATACCATCTACTAACATCACTGAAAACATTGTAAAAATGCTTTTACGAGAGGGTTTTCTTGAAAACGTGAGAAAACATAGGGAAAGGGACAATTTTTTTTTAGTTTTAACTCTACGGTATAGAAGAAATAGAAAAGGATCATATAAAACGAGTTTGAATTTAAAACGGATCAGTACACCTGGTCTACGAATCTATTCGAATTATCAACAAATTCCAAGAATTTTAGGAGGGATGGGGATTGTAATTCTTTCTACTTCTAGAGGTATAATGACAGATCGAGAGGCTCGATTAGAAAGAATCGGCGGAGAAGTTTTATGTTATATATGGTAGGTAATCTTTCTGATATCCGAATTTTATTATATGAAATGCAAAACTTCTATAAATTTTTGTGAAAAAAAAAAAGAGAGAGAGAAAACACAGGTCTCTGATATCACTCCTCATACTTTAATGAATGCGTGAAAGGGGTTTAACAGGAACAGGAATAAAAAAACAAATGGATTCATGAAGGTTTAATTAAATTATTGAATAAATTTCCAGAGGTATGTTCCAGGTTCATTTTGATTTTCATAATGAAAATATGATTCTAGACTATCTTTCTGAAAAGGTTCGACGTACTCTTCTTTTTTTTATACGTATACGACAGATAAAGCGAAAATGAAAGTATAAGTTATTTTATTACACTCACCGTTTTTTCAGCCTCAACATTTTGAGGTACGATTTTAGAAGTTAAAAATTTAAGGAAACCATATTTTCTTCCAATTAAATGGATTCGGGATTAAGTTAAGGAATGACAAATATGAAAATAAGGGCCTCTGTTCGTAAAATTTGTGAAAAATGTCGATTGATCCGCAGGCGAGGGCGAATTATAGTAATTTGTTCCAATCCAAGACATAAACAAAGACAAGGATAATATTTCCACAAGAAAGGGCTTTCAATTATAAAGGACTGAATGCAACAATATTTAAAAAATTTTGAATTTCAATATAATATAAATTACACTAAATTACATAAAATTATATACGATTTTATATAAATAATATTATTTATATTAAGATATATAGTTTATATTAAGATATATAGTATATAAGATATATAGTAACATATTTGAATATATGCAAATTTCAAATTATTGAAATTCTAAATTATATTTATATATATTATAACTATTATAAGTATAATAGATATTTTTTATATTTTAAATAAATCAGAAATTCCATTTTTGGTAATTGTATTCTATATTAATAGAAATAGAATACATAGATATCGAATACAATTAATATTCTATTAATTGTAGTTCCTAATTAAAAAAAAAAATAAAGCATCCGTTTTTGACATGAAATGGATATATCCATATACCTCGGACTTCTATTTATGAAAAAACAAAAAGATAATAAGATATGGCAAAACCTATACCAAAAATTGGTTCGCGTAAAAATGGACGTATTGGTTCTCGTAAGCATACTCGTAAAATACCAAAGGGAGTTATTCATGTTCAAGCAAGTTTCAACAATACCATTGTGACTGTTACAGATGTACGGGGTCGGGTCATTTCGTGGTCCTCTGCTGGTACTTGTGGATTCAAGGGTACACGAAGAGGAACACCATTTGCCGCTCAAACCGCAGCAGGAAATGCTATTCGAACAGTAGCGGA